ATGTTTTATAGTGTAAGTTCTTGGTTATTTACGTTGGATCATAAGCGTATAGGGGTTATATATACCCTCATAGGTGTTTGGTTCGGATTTGTAGGGTTAGGCCTAAGATTTCTTATACGAATTCAGATGCTTGACTCGTATGATAACGTGGTTTCAACGGATGTATATAAAAATATCATTACTAGGCATGGTCTAATAATGATATTCTTTTTTTTAATGCCAGTTTTAATAGGGGGTTTTGGTAAATATCTTATACCCCTCTTACTCTGTTTACCAGACTTAAATTTACCACGTTTAAATGCTTTGAGGGCATGATTACTTCTGCCCTCTGGTATATGCTTAATAATAAGTCTTTTAGTGGGTAAATCAGGGGTAGGGTGGACTTTCTACCCTCCCTTATCGGGGGTAATGTTTAGAGCTGGTAAAGGTACTGACTTTCTCATGTTTTCTCTCCATTTAGCGGGTGTATCTAGAATATTTAGTTCAATCAACTTTATTTGTACTATACAATCTGCTATATTTTATGAAGTGAATCATGAGCATATTTCTATTGTAATCTGGGCTTACCTTTTTACTTCTATTTTATTGCTTTTATCCTTACCAGTATTAGCTGCTGGTATCACCATGCTTTTATTTGATCGTAAATTTGGTTCTGCCTTTTTTGACCCCATGGGAGGAGGGGATCCTGTGTTGTTTCAGCACATGTTTTGATTTTTTGGGCATCCTGAGGTGTATGTCCTTATTCTACCAGGATTTGGTATTGTTAGGCATATCTGTATAAGAGTAAGAAAAAGAAAAGAAGCCTTTGGTTATTTAGGGTTGGTCTTTGCTATTTTTGCGATAGTTTGCTTAGGTTGTGTAGTGTGGGCTCATCACATGTTCACAGTAGGTATGGACATCAAGACTACTGTTTTCTTTAGATCTGTCACTATGATAATAGGTGTACCCACAGGAATTAAGGTTTTTTCCTGACTTTACATGCTTTCTAGTAGTAAAGTTAGGCGAAGGGACCCAGTCATATGGTGGATCCTTGCTTTTATTATTCTATTCACCACAGGTGGCGTAACGGGGATAATTTTATCATCTTCAGTTATGGACAGGTTATTGCATGATACATGGTTTGTTGTAGCTCATTTTCATTATGTCTTTTCTCTGGGTTCCTATACTAGAGTTGTTATATCCTTTATTTGGTGGTGGCCTATTATAACAGGATACACTTTAAATAAGGTTTTACTAAAGGCACACTGCGTTTTATCTATGACTGGTTTTAATCTTTGTTTCTTTCCAATGCATTATTTTGGTATTTGTGGTTTACCTCGCCGAGTATGCGTATATGATAGGAGCTTTAGCTTTGTAAGTAAGTTGTGTACAGTAGGGAGAGTAGTGTCTGCTATTAGAGCATTTCTATTTTTTATGATTTTATGGGAATCTTTTTATTTAAAGAAAATAAGAGTGGGGAGGTGAGGAAATAACTCTACGCATTTAAATCTGTTACACACTCCTGTTGCTTATCATGCTACCTATACAAGTAATGTCATTTGATGGGCTAAGGACTGCTAGGTAGTGCATATAGTAGTTTAGTAAGAAACTTTACTTTTGTAATGTAAGAGAGGTCAATAAGGGCCCTTATGCTAACAAGATATTAGAGTATAGTATTATTTAATTTAGTTGTTACCTTTTGCATCATGATATAATGATTATTAGGGTGTAAACCCAAAAACCGAAGCAGGCAGATTTACCTTATTTATTTTCGAGCTGGGTAAGTTTAAAAGAAAATTTGGTGGAAATGATAAGTTAATCGTTGTTTGGTATAACTGGTTATTAAGTTTTTAATAATAGTTAGCCTACTAGTGGGGAGATTAGGAGGCTGTAAGAAAGGTGTTTAGATATTAAAATATTAGAAGGGAATAAAGGTATCCTGTCTTTTTAGGTGTTATAACCAGTATTTAAATTTAATTAAGCTTCTTTTATAAAACTTAATATGTAAAATTTAACGGGACCAATAAAATGTTATAATAAGTAGCTAAGTAGTTAAACAATTTCTCGTCTTAAACCGAAATGTTTATTAAAAACTTTTCTATAAGCAAATATTTATAGTAAGACCTGCTCAATGCATTTTGTTAATAGCCGCAGTATCTTGACTGTGCTAAGGTAGCATAATTAATTGTCCCCTAAATAGGGAATTGTTTGAATGGTTAAATTGGTTTATTGGATATTATTCGACTCATAAAATGAAATTAGTAACTGAGTAAAGAGCCTCAGTATTAACTAAAAGACGGAAAGACCCCGAGAACTTGATTAAATTTTATTTGGGGCAAAGTTCTTTGTTCAAAGAAATTATGAACCTTTAGTAGAAAGTTTAATGGTAAAGCTACCTCGGGGATAACAGGGTTAGAGGCAAGGAGAGTTCGTATCGATTTGCCTAATTGCTACCTCGATGTTGACTTGGAAGGGCTTTTAGGTGCAGCAGCTTAAAAAGCAAGCCTGTTCGGCTTTTAAATTTCTTCATGAGTTGAGTTAAGACCGGTGTGAGCCAGGTCGGTTCTTATCTTTATTTGTACCTTCTTAGTACGAAAGGATTGGAAGGTGTTTAAGTTAAGAGTGGGAAGTTATGTAATTAAACATTTACTCTGCAAAGGTAAAAGAGGGATAAATTCCCCCCATTTTAAAAGAACTGTTTAATTATGGCAGAGGAAATGAGTAGCTAGTTAAACTGCATAGATGATTATTTTAAATTTAAAATGAGGTTATTATAGCAGGCTTCTTTTAAGCTAGCAGCGAGTACTTTAAAATTCATTAGGGTGAGAAAAGATAATTAGCTGATAGGGGAGGATAAGTCGCAGTGCCAGCATCCGCGGTTATTCTGCCTCCCTTCATTTCTTAAACAGATTACTTTTAGCTAATTATAGCTTTTTTACTGTAAAAGGTGTAGAAAGGATTAAACTTTTTTAGCTACTGGTGTTTATACACTTTAAACAAAGCAAATTAGATACTTGCTTAGTTGTGGGTATACTAAATTTTTAGTTAAACTAAAATTATTTGGCAGCTGACTAATCCTGACAGGGGAGGGTGCTTAGTAAAAGATGATCCGCTTACGAACCTACTTTTCTAAATTAGTTGGTGTACGTCCGATTGAAGACTGGTAATTAAAAATTTAATATCAGTGCAAGTTAAGTTAAACTTAAGTCAGGTCTATGTGCTACTGATAGAAATGTTATTGTTCCCTACTTTCAAAAAAGAATGTAAATATTTAATTTAGGACTTGTGAGTAAAGCTATAATAGAGAGGAAGCTTGAAAAAGGTTTAGTTGGGGTACACACCGCCCGTCAATCTCGGTTAATTACTGAGATAAGTCGTAACATGGTAGCTCCGGGGGAACCGGGAGCTAGTATCGGCAATACCTGGGGATGGTAAGGCACGAATAAAATGAAATTAAATATTTTATATTTTGACATAATCTCATATGGGATTGTGCTGTGTGTGTTTATATTTTTCGTAGTTTTTACGGTATTGATGTATCTTTTATATTTTAGCTCGGGTACTTTTATGCCTAAGACTGAAAGCTCTTTACTAGAATTTCTATGAACTCTTTTACCCACTCTAAGTGTCATTATTCTTTGTATACTTAAAGTCTACATAGTGGAAAGTGAGGGGGAGGAAAAGGTTGGTGACAGTGTTAAGGTAGTGGGCCGGCAGTGATATTGAAGATATGACTATGAGGGGGAGGAGTATGACTCTTTTATTAGTAAAATAGTTAATAAAGTAGACAATCCTCTGCAGATTAGTTACGGTATTCCCACCCGTATCTTAGTTACGTCTTCGGATGTACTACACTCTTTTTCTGTTCCAGATTTGGGTATTAAGGTGGATGCTATCCCCGGACGTATAAATAAAACTGTAATTATTCCAGACCGAGTAGGGGTTTTTGTAGGATACTGCAGGGAGCTTTGTGGAACTGGTCATTCTTATATGCCAATAGTAGTTGAGGTAGTAAAGAAGTATTAGTTTGGTGTTAGTACAGTAAGCATTTTAATTTTTCGTATTAAAGGAGTTTCAGGTTGAATCAACTAATGTGGATGTTATTTGTAGTTAGTACATACATTATAAGTTTAATTTCTCTATGCTTTATCAGTAATTTAATTACTTACTGCCTCATACTAATTTTTAATTGTCTTTGCTGTCTCACTATAATAACTTTTATAAGGGGGCTTAGTTGATACTCATTGATGCTATATTTAGTGTATGTGGGGGGAGTTTATATTCTTTTACTATTTATTACAGTGCACATCCCTAAAAATCTAATTAAAAACCGGGATAATGGGGCATGATTAGTTGTTTCTTCTTTTATTGCTTGAGAGATAGCTTCTCTCTCATGATACCCTCACCTTTTAGTACCAGACTACTCCTTTAATTTCTGTAGGGCTGAGGAAGGAGTTTCTTACTTAGTTCTGTGTTTTTTACTGGGGGTAATGTTTTTCTTTGTTTCACTTGTGAGGGGGAGGAAGGAAAGATTTGTGCGTTAGCTAGCTTAGTATAATTAAATACATGTGACTGTAAATCATATAATAAATTCTTTAGATTTAGCTAGAAAAGTTATTAGGGGTGTCAGAGGTGTATGAGGTTGCTTTAGGTGCAATAAACGGGTGTAGACATCCCCCCTAAAGTAAAATAGGTGATGAGACACCATATTGGACTTGAAATCCGATTCTATTGCAAATGTGCAAGTTTTATTAAGGAATAAAGATGTCAGAGGTTTATTATGAGTTGATTTTAAGCGTCAATTAGGGGAAGTTTCCCTCTTTATTTTTGCTAGTAACTTAAAGTTAAGCTTTATATTTCGGCTATAAATGAGGGTACTTTGTTATATCCTACTAGTTGTGGGGGTTTATATAATATTTTTTATTTTTATAGTTGTTAGAGTGGGTTTATTTGAAGGGTCAATATACTATAGATGACATGTGAATTTGCTTGAAGCGGCTAGGTGGCTTTTAGAATTAAGACTGAGAACAGAAGATTATTTATGCTTAGTTATGTTACTTTTTTGTGGGGTTTTATCCCTGCAGTTTAGTAATCATTATTTTGGGGAAAGTAAGACTAAATTAAATAGATTAATTATCTTATTTTTAGGAATAATGTCACTTTTAGTTGCTTCAGGTAAATATCTTAGTACGCTAGTTATGTGAGAATATCTAGGATTTGTTAGATTTTTATTAATCCTTTATTATGCTAATTATAAAACGGCTCACGCGGGAAAAGTTACTTTAGTAAGTTCTCGTTTTGGGGACGTAGGACTATTTTTAGTAGTTTGTAGGGGATGAGGCAAAATAAGTAGTTCTGTCCTTTTGCTTACATTTGGTTACGTGTTAGTCATTTTAACAAAGAGAGCAGCTATTCCTTTTACTAGGTGGCTTTTAGAGGCAATGCGTGCCCCCACGCCAGTAAGTTGTTTAGTGCATTCTTCTACTTTAGTTGCAGCGGGTGTATGATTTGCAGTGACTTATGGTAAAGACATAGGGTTTAAAGAGTCTTTTATTATAACTATGTGTTGTTTTAGTAGAATAATTTTAAGAGCTAGTTGTGCTTGTTACTTTACTGATATAAAGAAGGTGGTTGCTCTCTCAACGTGTAATAAAATATCTTGGTGCTTACTATACTATCTTCTTGGATTTAGGTTATTAAGCATAATACAGTTGGTTAGCCATGGGGTGGCTAAGTGTATGTTATTTATGGGGGTGGGGGATAGTTTAGCTGGGTCTTTTTCATCCCAACAAAGCAGGAAATTTTTAAGACCTTACTATGTAAGGCTAGGAGGAGGGGTTAATAGAAGACTCTTAATGCTATTAGTGAGAGGTATCCCGTTTAAAGGAGTATTCTTTTCTAAGCACTTTTTATTAAGAGAGAATAGGTATAGTAAAAGCATTAGTTTAAGATTACTGCTAGCTTATTGTATTTATTTAACTTACTTATATACAAGACGATTAATGTTTTTGGCTGGTAATACTTTAAAAAGGAATAATAAAAGTATCTACAAAGTAATAAATATAATTTGCTTATTTATTATTATTCCTTCTCTCCTTAAATATATGTTGTGTTTGAATAGGGAGGAAGTTATGGGAGTTAGTGGTTTTATTAGGTTAGTTATAATAGTATCTCAGTTGCTAGGCTTTTTGGGGGGCTACAAGCTTAGTCTTAACCCGGGAAGGGGTAGCTTTTGATACTGTCAAGTAGGGGGACAGGATATTGTTATTGGCTTAATCTATAGCTTTTGGCGAAAGCTATTAGGGGTGTTAAGCACTATAATGTTTCGGTGGGAGCCTTACTCATTTAATGGCTTGATTTCTTCTCTGCAAAGATGGAATTACTTGAGAAGCCCATTCATTGTAGCTGTAATAGGAGGGTTTTTAGTTATCTTACTGGGGTTAATTGGGTAGGGATAGCATTTCCAAACAACGAAGGAATGAAATTCTAAGATTAAAGCAAGGTTACTATCAAAGAATAGGGTTAGATTTTTAGTTATAAATTCTATATTTATATAATATACTAATTACTTAGGGGGCTATAATAAAAATAATAGATAGTGTGAGCATACTATTATAGTATACTAATTTATACAGGTCTACCCCTAAAGAGAAGAGTAAGAAGGGGTAGACCTGTATATTTTTATAATAACGTAACAGTAGTATAATGTATTATCCTTCCTTTCCAAGAAAGTGATCTAGCAAAATTGGCTAGCTGCTACAATGACATGATTGCCAATTTTTAAAGCTTTCGTTGCTTTATCATTTTTAGCAAGTTCCTTCCTTTGAAGCATGGAAGGTTTGAAGCTTTTTTTAGCTTTAACTACTTTAGCTTCTTTATATTTATGAGCTGAGACAGAGAGGGGTGTTAAGCTACACTTCGTAGACAGGTTTTGATTATTTATTTTAAGGGAAGTAATGGCGTTTGGCTCTTTACTTACTAGTTGCTTATGATTTCAAGAAGGAAAGATGATTAATTTATCTGAGTATGATGAAATCCCTCTACTAGGTTGCTTTTTACTTATAGGGTCTTCAATTACAGTGACTGCTTATCACCACGTTTTACACTTAGCTAAGGGGACATACCATCTTGTAGGAACTATAATATTGGGTATAGGTTTTGTAATGCTGCAAATGGTTGAGTTTAGTGAATGTGATAGGGGTTTGATTAGGAGAGTATATCATGCTTCATGTTTTTGTACGGTAGGATTACATTTTAGCCATGTGGTTATAGGGCTAAGTTTATTAATAGTATTATTAATTAAGGGGGCAGAAGTTATTGGTGAATACTATACTACCCTATTTGTATGGTACTGGCATTTTGTTGATTATGTATGACTTTTTGTGTATACCATAGTGTACTTATGCTAGTCATAGTTAGGTTAATTTAAACCCCTAACTTGTGGCGTTAGAAACATATTTTATTTATACTATGAAAAGGATGTTAAAATTATTACGGGGGAACTTGTTAGACCTTCCTACTAAATCTTCTTTAAGCTACTATTGGTGTAGGGGTTTTATGATAAGGGGGTTTTTAGTGATTCAGTTAGTTAGTGGAATAATTTTATCTTTACTTTATGTTGCAGACGTTAAATTGAGGTTTCCTTGTGTAATGGAGATTACAAATGATAGGATGTTCTCTTGGGTAGTACGTTACTTGCATATATGGGGGGTAAGCTTTATTTTTATATTATTTAGTGTTCATATGGGACGGGCTCTCTATTATTCTAGTTATACAAAGGTACCCTTATGGAAAGTGGGTTTTATACTATACTTATTAATGATGGTCGAAGCATTTCTTGGTTATATACTTCCTTGGCATCAAATGTCTTATTGGGCAGCCACGGTACTTACCTCTGTAGTACAGAGTGTTCCTCTGATTGGGGGGACTCTCTATACTTTCATAGTTGGAGGATTTTCAGTTACTAACGTAACTTTAGTTCGTGTTTTTGCTGCCCATGTTGTTTTGGCTTTTATAATTGTGGGAGCAAGAATTATTCATCTTTTTTATTTGCATAAGGTAGGTTCTAAAAATAGTCTGTTTTTACCTAGGGGGTATACAGATGTAGTGTACTTCCACAGTTATTACACAAATAAGGATCTATTTTGTTTATTTAGTCTAGTGTGTCTATGTTTTATATTAATTTTTGTTAGACCTGACTTAGTATTAGATGTTGAAAGGTACCTTCAGGCAGATCCACTAGTTACTCCTGCTTCCATAAAGCCGGAATGATACTTTTTGTTTTATTATGCAATGCTTCGCTCTGTTAGGTCAAAGATAGGGGGGCTAATACTGGTAATAGTATTTTTATTTATGCTCTGGTTACCCACAAAAAATTATTCATGTAATTACTTTTTGGCGCGCCAGGGCTTATACTGAGTGATTGTAACTCAGCTTTTATTACTGAGCTATTTAGGGGCTTGTGCTCCCGAAGACCCCTATGTCATTATAAGTCAGGTTAGAAGCTTCATAAGGGTATTTAGCCTAATTCTCTATAAGGGGTTTTGAAGATATTAGGGGATGCTTACTATCACATTGGCTGCTTTAGTTATTCTAGCCGCTAGGTTTTTATTAAGTAAATTTCGGTTTTTGTCTATGATAATAATTATGGAAATATTTAAAGTACTTGTCCTATTAAAAGTGTATTTTATAAAATCTGAGGCTGTGCGAATGTCTTTCCTTATTTTTATGGTAGTTGCTACCATGGAAGTGACTGTGTCCTTAGTTTGTTTGACTCGTTTATGGGACTTTGACTCATTCCTTTATTAATATCTTTGCCCCTAATATGAGGGTGCGGTGTTAGTAGATTGCTGGCAAATAGTATAGTTTGAGGGGATTGGTGAATAGTAGATGGGGTGGGTTTCTATTTGAGCTTAATCTCAGTGCTTTTTATTATTATTTTAGTATATAGTTGCGGGACTTCTGTAGGAGCTATGGAGGGGGTCTGTTTAAGGGTAAGAGTTTTTTTTTCGTTACTGTGCTTTACTAGAAATAACATTTATGTATTCTGGGTTAGGTATGAAATGACTATAATACCTCTTTTAGTCAGTCTCCTCATTGCTTCGCCCTACTCTGAACGGTTTTTAGCTGGGTGGTACCTAGTAACTTATGTGTTGGCAACAAGGTTACCTATGCTTGTGGCACTTATTTACATAAGTAAAGGAGGGGGTACCTCTTTTATAGGAGGTAAAAGAAATATTGGTTGTGTAAGGATTATTCTGGGCCTGTTGTTTGTAACTAAGGTGCCATTACCCCCATTTCACTCTTGATTGCCTGTAGTTCATGCTGAGGCTAGAACATTTGTTTCAGTAGTTTTAAGAGGGTATGTTATGAAGTTGGGCATCATAGGGGTTTATCGTTTTTCCTTTAATGCTTTTTCTAGTAGTAGTTTTATTACTGGGGTACTTTTCTTTATCTGTGTTTTATTTTTTCTTTGTAGGGCTACCGAGTTAGACGTAAAGCGGTGATTAGCCTATCTCAGTCTATCTCATATAATTATTGCTGTTATAGGCATTAAGTACTTAAAATTTCATGATATAAGAATGGTATCTGTTTATTGCCTAGGACATGGTTTATCCGCGGGGTTATTGTTTTTTTATTTTAAGAGATTATACGAGTTGTCTGGCTCACGGAGGTGGCTTATAGTAAGATTTTGTGATAAATTCAGGTTGGCCTGACGCATGTTAATAGTAGCTTCATTTTTGACAGTAGCTTCTTTTCCTCCCTCAATTAGTTTCCTAAGGGAATTAGGCATATTATGTGCAAGATGTGTAAGTTATATAGGAGTTAGCTTATTTTCAATGTATTTAATGTTAGGTGGCCTAGTCCCCATTCTATTATTAAGGTTTCTACTTGTTAATAACTCCAAATATGGGGTAAGAAGTAAGGCTAGTATTAGTCCTTTATTAGTAGTAGGGAGACTGTTTTTAGCGTGGTTATTAGGGGGGATACTCTTTTAGCTTATGTAATAAGGTGTTTAGATGCATTTCATATTTTGATTATGGAGGGGATTAGGGTTCTATTACTTTTTTTTAGCTTAAGTTTAGAGCGTTAGTTTGAAGGGCTAAAAGTACTTTTAGGGGTGAAAGGGTAAGTTAAACTTAAACTATTTGGCTCATACCCAAACAATACACTTTTAGTGTTCCTTTTAAATAGTATGTTTATTATTAACCGTTTTAATTCTTTTTCTTGCCTTGTAAAGCCTTTAGTAAGTAAATTAGGTTCTCTCTACAAGAGCGTTTGCTTAACCCTTTTAGTTTGTTTCCTGTATTTACGCACCCCCTTTTTATATGGGGTTTCAGGCCTTTTACTATATATTTTTATTTTGTTAGCTCCTATGTTCGTTAGCTTATTTGTGGGACGGCTAGAAAAAGGAGTAAAAACCTTTTTTTCTTCTCTCTTGCCTCCAGGGACCCCCTTGTGGATAGCTCCTTTAGTGGGGTTTGCTGAAACTATAAGGTATATAGTACGTCCTATTGTGTTAATGCTTCGTCCTTTTCTTAAAATCACTATAGGGTGTTTTGCCGCCTTAGCTATAGGGGGAGGATTTTGTAAAAATTGACTATTAATTGTTGGGTTATTAATGCTATTTTTTTACGAGATTTTTGTGGCTATGGTCCATTGGTTTATAGTAGTTAATATACTGGATTTTAGTATTGACCACTAGTAGCTAGAATGCAGTATCTAGTTTTATTAAGGAGGGGTTTCTTGTACTTTGTAAGTTTAATCTGGGGTAAAGGGATAGGCTTTTGATTATGCTTGGAGATGGCTACCTTATTAAGGGTGTGTGGCTTTTTTGTACCAGGTGTTAGGTTTAATCGGTATAAACCACTAATGTGTTTTATAATACTATCTGGGGTAAGGTCAATATTACTTTTTTTAGGAGTAAAAAAAGATATATTTCAGCTTTTTATTTTTTTATCCTTCCTTATAAAGTTAGGTATATTCCCCTTTATGGGGTGGGTGCTGCTAGTCTATACTAAAGTAAGGTGGCTACTACTATTTTTATTAGGGGTTGTGTCAAAGGTGACCACTCTATATATCCCTCTTAGGGGATTAGTCGGGAGAGAAGTGAGACTAGGGCTAACACTTAGCGGTTTAAATTTAGTGGTAGCTTCCTTAATGTTTTGAAAGAGTATTAAAGGTATTAAGGGTTTTGTTGCAGTTAGTGGGTTAGGGACATCTTCTCTCTTACTGACTGTTTCTATGGAAACTACTTTTTATTCTCTTCTTATGCTATTAATATGTTACTTTATTAGCAGAGGTGTTAATTTCTTAGCCTTTCATTACTTAGAAAAAGTCAGCACCAGATCTAGTGTTAAAGGTTTGCTATTTTTTATACTGTTGGCCATTCCCGCCTCTTTATCCTTTATATACAAGTTAGTTAGTGTGTTTATAATAATGTCTTTACCGTTAAGCTTTATTTACATGTGAATCCTATTTAGGGTAAGAGAGCAGTTATTTTTGTGCATGCTTATCGTAGAAAAGAGCTGTGTCACCATAAAGGTTATTTAGTGTTAGAGTAGTTTAATATAAAATCCCTATTTTACACGTAGGGGAAGGTTTTAGGGCCCTCTAATAAACGAGGTAGTTTATTAAAAATACGACTTTTGCGTTGTCCAGAAGGGTTTGGGTACGTCCTGGCTCCCTTGTTAACTACCTTAGTTTATTTAAAATAGTAGTTTGTCATACTGCAGAAGATTGGGTAACTTATCAGGTTGTGCAAGGAATGTTTAGTTTATATTATTCGGTAGGGGTCTTACTAAGTTTTATTCTTGTGATGGTGTTTGTTGCATTTTTTATATTGGGCGAGCGTAAGTTAATAGGATATATACAGTTGCGTAAGGGACCTAATAAGGTAGGTATTGCAGGACTGCTCCAAAGGTTTGCTGACCTTATTAAGCTAGTTATAAAGTTTAAGGTTAAAAATTTTCAGTACCGGAGGGGACTAGCCTTGGGAGGCACTTATTTACTAGTAATACTATCCTTACTCTATTGCCTATTGTACTGAAACTACTTTAAAGGGAGGAAAGAGCTAGGGATTTTATGATTTTTACTAGTAACTAGTTTAACAGGTTACAGCCTTCTAGGGGTAGGTTTAGGGAGGTATAATAAGTTTTCTTTATTTGGCTCTTTACGGTCTTCTTTTTCTTCAGTAAGATTTGAGGCTTGCTTAATGTGTATTGTTGTATTGATTGGTTTAATTAAAGGTAGCTATAAGATAGGTAGTGTGAGAGGGCCAAGCTTGTTTTTATTACTTCTTCCACCTTACTACATTTGATTAGTAAGAATATTGTGCGAAACTAATCGAACTCCTTTTGATTATGCTGAGTCTGAGAGGGATTTAGTTAGAGGGTTTAAAACAGAGTTTTGTAATGTGTATTTTACTTGCTTATTTGCATGTGAATATTTAATAATATTTATTATAAGGTGATTTAGGTCTTGTATATTTTTTAATAAATTTTTATGATGGCTCAGCTTGGTGTTTCATATTTTCTTTTTTATATGGGCTCGTTCTACATTACCTCGAGTACGGTATGACTATTTTGTTAAATTTACCTGGAAGGTTTCTATATTGGTGTTAGCTTTTTATTTATTACTGGGACTGTAGTGAAGGTTGCGTAGATTAAATAAATTTTAAAGCTGTTAACTTTAAGTTGGTATCTTACTTTGCCCACAACCGCAGAGATATAGTTTAAGTAAAATATTACTTTTGGGGAGTAAAGATCTTTGTCTTATAAGTGTTCTGGCCGGTAGGGCTGCAATGGCAGGGCATTTTGATATAGTGTTATTTAAAGTATACTGCTTTCGCCGGTAGCTACTATATCTTATAGTTTAAAGGCTCAGATTCTTACTCTGGAGAAGTTTATTTAAAACTAGTAGCCTCTTATGGTAGGTGTCTTATTAATAATGGGTATATTAGGTGCTTTAATAGCGTTTTATAATAGAAACTATTTTTTTATGCAGTCCATTTCGGGGGCTTCTAACTTAAGGGTATGAGTAAGAAGGTTTGAATGTGGATTTGTGAGACACTGTGTAAAGGTGAATAGGTTTGGTTCAGGGTTCTTTATACTGTTAGTTTTTTTTGTGCTTTTTGACTTAGAAGTATCTTTACTCCTAAATTGTGTATTTCAAGAAGAGTTTTTTAAGAACCTTGTTTACTACACTCTATTTATACTGGTGGTAAGAGTGGGTTTTATGATAGAGGTGCATAGTGGATTTGTAAGGTGAAGAAATAGTTAGAGGAAGTCTAGTAAGTGTTACTGCTAATAACACAGGGAGCACTGTGGTGCTCAGTCTTCTAGACCAGTTAGTTTATTTATAGAACACATGTCTTCAAAACATGGGGAGGCATTTGTGTGCCACAGGTTGTAA